GCGTGTGATACATGTACCTTCTATTTCTCCGAGCAAAGCTCTTCGCATTGCAATGCCTATTGTATCGGCTTGACCTTTCATAAGTGGGGCCAGAATAAAGCGTCCATAATAAAGACGCTTACTGTCTGCTCTTGATTCAACACACTTCCACTGTAGTGTCCGAGTAGATACTGTTACTTTCTCTCGAACCATAGTATATTATTTGATCAAATCATTGAATTATTTATTTCTCTTGAAATCTCTTCAATGTTTATTTTTACACACGTCTTTTTTTAGGAGGCCTACAGCCATTATGTGGCATAGGAGTTACATCCCGTATGAAACTTAATAGTATACCACTTCTACGAATAGCTCTTAATGCCGCATCTCTTCCGAGACCCGGGCCTTTTATCATAACTTCTGCTCGTTGCATACCTTGATCCACTACTGTCCGAATAGCATTTCCTGCTGCGGTTTGAGCGGCAAATGGTGTACCCCTTCTTGTACCCTTGAATCCACAAGCCCCGGCAGAGGACCAAGAAATTACTCGACCCCGTACATCTGTAACAGTCACAATGGTATTGTTGAAACTTGCTTGAACATGAATAACTCCCTTGGGGATTCTACGTGTATTCTTACGTGAACCAATACGTCTATTTCTACGCGAACCAATTTTTGGTATAGGTTTTGCCATATTTTATCATCTCATAAATATAAGTCAGAGATATATGGATATATCCATTTCATGTCAAAACAGATCCTTATTCTTTTTTTTTTTTTTTTTTACTTATTTTATTTATTTATTTGTACATCTGTACATCGGGTCCTTTAGATTTCGAGAGTCTTTTTGTTTTAGAAAGATTATCCTTGTCTTTGTTTATGTCTCGGGTTAGAACAAATTACTATAATTCGTCCCCGCCTACGGATCAATCGACATTTTTCACAAATTTTACGAACGGAGGCCCTTATTTTCATATTTGTAATTCCTTTTTTTAATTCCGAATCTACTTATTGGAAGAAAATAAGTTTCTTGAAATTTTTAATTTCGAATTGTATCCTCACGAAAGAATGTTGAAATTGAAAAAACCGCCTAATCATTCAAGTCTTTGCTTTGGAGTCTCTAAATTATACGCCCTTTGGTTGAATCATAAGGACTTACCTCAATTTTGAGTCTATTTCCTGGTAGTATACGTATAAAACTACATGAAATCCTTTACGAAACAAAAACCAGAATAATTTTTTTGTTATCTAAACGAATCCGGAAGATACATACCATCGGTAAGTTGTTCAGTAATTAAACCCTCATGAATCCATTTTTGTTGTTTCATTCCAAGTAAAACCGCTTTGAAGTATCAACTAATGTAAGAGGGATAATATTATAAACTTGTCCTTTCTCTTTTTTCACAAATATGACCGTGTCGGCTATTATAAAGATTACCATATATAACACAAAACTTCTCCGCCGATTCCTTCTAGTCGAGCCTTTCGGTCTGTCATTATACCTCGAGAAGTAGAAAGAATTACAACCCCCATTCCGCCTAAAATTCTAGGAATTCGTTGATAGTTAGAATATATTCGTAGACCGGGTCGACTGATCCGTTTTAAATTTAAAACAGTTCTATATGGTCCTTTCCTATTTCTTCTATGTCGTAGGGTTAAAACCAAAAAATATTTATTGCTTTCTTGATGTTTTCTCACGTTTTCAATAAAACCTTCTTGTAAAAGGATTTTAACAATATTTTCAGTGATGTTAGTAGATGGTATTCGAACTGTTCTTTTTTTATTCATGTCAGCATTTCGTATAGAGGTTATTATGTCAGCAATAGTGTCTTTACTCATGATAAACTAAGATTTTTGTTTCCCCCTAATTTTGATATAATCAACATGCTCTTTTTCTTTTTTTCTTAATTTTTTAATATTTATGAATTATTAAAGATATATACGTGATAGATAAACAATTTACTAATTAATTAAATAAATTTAATCAATTTCATTCAAATACTATATTAAGGTCTTCCCCTATAATACTTCAGGTGCTAATGAAACTATTTTAGTGAAATTTAACTGTCTTAATTCCCGGGCGATCGCGCCGAAAATTCGGGTTCCTTTTGGATTTCCTTCTTGATCAATAACAACCGCAGCGTTGTCATCATATCGTATTATCATACCGTTGTCGCGTTTGAGTTCTTTACAAGTACGTACAATGACAGCTCGGACCACTTCTGATCTTTCTAGAGGTGTATTTGGTACTGCTTCCTTGATTACAGCAACAATAATGTCACCAATATGAGCATATCGTCGATTACTAGCTCCTATGATTCGAATACACATCAATTCTCGGGCCCCGCTGTTATCCGCTACATTCAAATAGGTTTGAGGTTGAATCATATCATTTTTTTATCGGTTTTTTCTTTTTCAATGCAAAGGTATAAATAAAAAAAAGAAATATTATTTGTTCAAAACAAAAAAAGAAACCTGCAATTGTTTTTTTTTCATCCCCAAAACCCCTTTCGTTTGTTTCTACATTCCTATCCAGAAAGAATGAATTGAGTTCGTATAGGCATTTTAGATGCCGCTATTGAAATAGCCCTTCTAGCTATATTTTCTGCTACTCCGCTCATTTCATAAAGTATTCTACCGGGTTTAACGACAGCTACCCAATATTCGGGAGATCCTTTCCCCGAACCCATACGTGTTTCTGTAGGTCTTACTGTAACAGGTTTGTCTGGAAATATGCGTACCCATATTTTTCCACCGCGGCGTGCATTTCGTGTCATTGCTCGCCGCCCTGCTTCTATTTGTCTAGATGTGATCCAAGCGGGTTCAAGCGCTTGAAGAGCATATCTACCGAAGCAAATACGATTACCTCGATAAGATATTCCTTTCATTCTTCCTCTGTGTTGTTTACGGAATCTGGTTCTTTTGGGGTTATAGTTGATGGTTGTTTAGCAATTCCATCCATCTCTACTACAGAACCGGACACGAGAGTTTCTTCTCATCCAGCTCCTCGCGAATTAAACAATTTTAAAAAATTAAACAAAAAAAAATACACGGTTAATAATATATGGAATCGTGGGATTCTTTGAAATTTGATCTAATCGATTATAAATTAGAAATTTTTTGTGTTTTAATATATAATTTAACACGTATTCTATTTATAGATAATGTCGTTTTGGTAGAACGCTATAATGAATCTTTATTTTGTTTTTCCTTTTATTTCGAATCGACTAAAATTTAGAAATAAAAAAAAATTCGCGGGCGAATATTTACTCTTTCAACATTCAGTTGTAAGATTAGTCTATGACATGACCTCTCAGAATAAATGAATAGGTTTCTGGTTCGTTCCGCCATCCTACTCAATGAATCATTAGGATTCGTTTTCAATAGAATCTTATGCATTCACAGGTTCTGTCGTTCCCACCACTTCTCGATTAATGATTAGGTCTGAATTTTACAACGGAGCCTCCAATTAAATTTATTCTTGAGTCAACCTTCTCAGTCTTTATTGGCTCGGGGCTCTTGATTTTTTGTTCTATGCACGGATTTGTCTAATTATGGATCAATCAGTATTGATGCTTTATTACATTCCCTTTATATGAGATGACTCATAGACCTTACATATTGGAATTATATATCATTAATATTCTTTTTCTATCTTTCTCTCACCCTTCCATTTATCTGTATACTTTATATTGCTTTACAACCCATAATCAGATTTTTTTTTTTTTTTTATGTAAAAAAGATTTCAGTTGCTACAATGATATGACTTATATATCATATCTTGACTGGTTCTTTCTATCCAGATAACACGAAGTGATGAGTTGGTTATTAGTTCTATAGTTATCAGTTTGTACTATGGGCTGTCCATTTTTTGGAATCCCAACCCTAAAAAAACCAACGAGTCACACACTAAGCATAGCAATTATATCAAATGATTAATCGAATTTTTATTCAACCTTATAGAATTGTTCTTTTTTTTTTTTTATTATTTCCCAGAAAAAGAATGAAAGAGTTTGCCATTTTTTGTTTTATCACCAGATATAACTAAATATAAGTCAAGTAAGTTCTTATTATTCCTCGTCTACAAATATCCAAATTTTGATGCCTAATACCCCATAGATAGTTCGAACTGCATAGGAACAATAATCAATTTTAGCTCGAATGGTTTGTAGAGGAACTCTACCTTCTCGGATCCATTCAACACGTGCAATTTCTTTTCCGTCGATACGCCCTGCAATTTGTACTTGAATCCCTTTTGTACCTGCCTGTTCAGTTAATTCAATAGCTTTTTTCATTGCTTTGCGAAATGAAACTCTATTCTTTAATTGTCCGGCTATAAATTCTGCAAGAATATTGGGGTGCCCGTAAGGATTTGCAATTCTTGTAATAGCAATGTTGAGTTTTCGGTTTACACAATTGAGTTCTTTTTGTACATGCGTCTGTAATTCTTCGATTCTTCGAGTCCTGTCTTCTATTAATAACTTGGGGAATCCCATATAGATTATGACCTGAATCAAATCGATTCTTTTTTGAATCTCTATACGTGCAATTCCCTCTACATTAGAGGATATTTTCATATTATTTTGCACATAATTTTTGATACAATCTCGTATTTTTTGATCTTCTTGTAGATCCTTTGAATAATTTTTTGGTTGTGCAAACCAAAGAGAATGATGACCTTGGGTTGCACCAAGTCTGAAACCAAGTGGATTTATTTTTTGTCCCATAATCCCCCACTACTATATATATCGTGAAACGTGACATCCATTTGTATTTTTTTTTTATTCATTCGATTTTTTTTAAGCATAACATAATATAGCGTATTTGTATTTTTTATAATATAAAATATTCTTCCTTTAAGTATTCCTCAGTTCTAATTTATAGAATTTCCTTTTATCTATTTCTTCCTCTTCATCTAAAGATATATCTTTCAATACGATAGTTATATGACAAGTGGATCTTTTTATAGGATAACCCCGTCCTCGAGCCCTGGGCTTTAATTTTTTCACAGTTGTGCCCTC